AATTAGTTGTTAATGTGAATGAACCATAACTATGTAGTCCTATTCCTAATAGATTGACCCCAAAATAGCATATCCAAATTATAAGAAATCCTATAGAAGCCACAATTGCCGAATCCACACCCTGAAAGCTCTGATTTGTTCTACTATGTAAATAAATCGCGAATATGGTCCAAGTAATAAATGCCCAAGTTTCCTTGGGGTCCCAATTCCAATAAGACCCCCATGCCTCATTAGCCCATACTGCTCCCGAAAGAATACCTATGGTTAAAAAAGTAAACCCTAAACTAATGACACGATAACTACACTGATCTAATTGTTGGGTTAATTGATACCTGTGATAATTTATAAATGAAAGAAAAGAAGTGTTTTGTAAAACACTTCTTTTTTCATTCACAAAGGAAAATGACCCAATTAATAAATGATTGCTTTTGCGAGGAATATCTAGGTTTTTTCGAAATGTAATGACTAAAAGAGCTACGGATAATAACGATCCACATAAAAGAGCTGCATAACTCAATAACATCATACTTACGTGCATCATTAACCACTGGGATTGTAGAGCAGGTACTAATATTGCAGATTGATGCATTTCGGTTGAAAGACCCGAAGTGGCAAAGCCTTGGGTAAAAATAGCACTTGGCGCGGTTATTGCGCTTAAATAACTTTTCTGGTTCCGTCTTTTAGGAAACATATGAATAATGGAGAAACTCCATGAAAGAAACATTAAAGATTCATATAAATCGCTTAACGGCAAATGTCTCGAATAAATCCAACGAGTAACTAATAATCCAGTTATACAGAAAAAGGTAGCCATCATGGCTTTTTCTGACAAATCAAATAGTACTACGGTTTCATGGACTAATAAGGTCATCAAATGAATCGTAATAACAATTGAAATGATAGAAAAAGAGATGTGAGTTAATATATGTTCTAAAGTGGCAAATATCATAATTTTTTTTAGGGGGGTATCCCCAATTACGGAATGGAAATCCGGAATTGAATTCATTATAGGATCTATTGTGCCTTTTTTAGAGGATGCCGCCACTCGGACTCGAACCGAGATGCTCTAGCACTGCTTCCTAAGAGCAGCGTGTCTACCAATTTCACCATGGCGGCTTCATCGAAATAATCATAGTCCATATGATGTTCAATCGTCGAGATTGAGGGATTTAATGCAATCTATTTTAGGAAATGTTAGAATCGATGAATAAAGACCCGTTCAAATAAATATTTAAACGCTCAATAATCCTTAGTATCATGGCAGGGGGTCATTTTAAACAGCGGGCTTTTCCGTATTATAAGTTCTTCTGGAATAGTTGGAACTAGACGGTTATGCCCTGAGTCCGGGTATAGAACTAAGAATTTTTTTTTCTCATTTTTTGACGATTCATTTCTCATTTATCTGATTTGATAGATCCGAAATGAAAAAGATTCATTTTTCAATGAACAAAATAAAACAATATTTTTTATATATCACAACTTCATCACTACATCCAAAAGATTTCTATAAAAATTTGGATAGTTTGGTATCAAAGATGTATTAATGATTGGGATCTTCATTGTATACATAACATAATTTGTGTGAGGATTTACCAAACCCATTAGGTATTGGACCGGGCATATCGTATAACAAAAGAGTTTCAATCTTTATCGGAATTCTACTGTATGTACTTTCACTTAGAAAACTTAGAAAATCCAATTTAAACGGATAAGATCTTTTTATATATAGATTTGAAATCTAATATTAATAGATAAAATAATTTAGATATTAGATCTAGATATATCGATTGATCGATCCTCCAGCTCAAACATGGGATAGGATCTATTGGGGTTGGATTACGTAAGATTGACTCATTCTTTAGTCCATAAATATCGATCTAAAAGGGATCCTGGCAGTTTTATTATTTTGTTTTTTTTTTTTTTTTATCTGTTCGAAACAAGAGGGAGTCCTTGTAGATATGTAGTGATTCAGAGAGCTACAAATCAAAGGTTTAAAATGAATATTTTAATCAATTAGTTTCAATAATCCATTGACTTTGACTATGAATCTTATCCCCGCCTTACTTTGGAACAAAAAAGGGGGCTCTAACCTCGTTCATACTTGTTTCAGATTTTCCAAAAATCTTAATGATGTATAACTATTGGAGATACATAATCCAATAAGCCAATCCCTTCCTAAGAAAAAAAAAAAAAGAAGAGTTTTGTTATTGTGAAAAATGAATCGATGGGGAAAGTTACAACCCCCATCTCGCGAATTATAAAAACCAATCAATGAAAGGTGAAACCTTGTATTTTGTGTCTAACTACTTCTTTCTTTTTTTTTTTTTTTTCAAACAAAAAAAGAAATCATTTTTAGAACCTAGTATACAGAATAATTCGTATTCTACATACCACAACAGCTAGTTCTATCTCATATTGATGAGTTCAAAACATTAGTTAATGTGAATTCTTCATCTTATAAATTTAATCATCCAATTCATCGAGTCATGCTGATTCAGATTCAGATCATTCCAAGGCTTTATTACTTGTTTGTCGCACAAAAAAACTTTTTGAATGCCCGGTAGAAATAGATTTAGCTAAGGATAAAGCTTTTGCCGCGGCCTGATATCCCCTTCCTTTCCAAATATTTCTACGAATATGCTTTTTTGACAGAGAAGTACGTTTCTTTGGAACCGCCATTTCAAAATAAAAGGGTCACTCATTTTTATAGTTGGACGTGAAAGACATTTATTGTTCAATTCAAAATAGATTGTTCTTTCTATTAACTATTCATTATCTATCTTTATTCCATAGCCGATACTTATGCTTACTTCATAACATAGAAAAGTATGGATACAGATAGATGAGCATCGCATATGGTATCATTAAGGATAAAAAAAGAAATGAATTATAGAAGAAAAAAGAAAAAACGATGTGATTTTCAAGGGAATTTTTTTTTTCACATTTCCATTACATCCAATGTTCGAAGAAAGAATAATTTGTACTGGTTGGGGGCTTCATATCTTTATTCAATCTATGTCTACGGGCGGGATCTACTACCGTTGAATCGGATGCCATTGATAAGAATCAAAAAGGTTCCAATTCATATCTCAGTCTATTTAGATAATATATATATATATTATAAATGTTACATTTATAAAATCGAAAAGCTTAAGAACCCTTTCCTAATTTAGGAAACCAACAATGAATGTAACCTTTTTCTATTAATTGATCAAGCTCGGAGATAGAGTCCACATAATTAAAATTGAAATTAAATCAAAGTAGTTAATCCGTTAAACAATACATTACTTGATAAAATAAAGGGAATTTGAGTCATTTCTCATTTTAGTTCTATGCGAAGTGACAAGTATTCTAGGATTTTTCATAAACACATAAACATAAGTTTGTTTTATTGGACTCGAAGCCAATCAATTCCAGAATTAGTTAATGACTCCGAAGAAACTAAATAAAAACTAGGTTTATTGGATCGAGTTATTGGCAGATCCTATGATACATATCAGAATAAAGTACTTGAATTTTTGGTATCATTCTTTTTCCTTACTATATTGATATAAATATGGATAGAAATCACCGTATCTTATGTATCCGTATCTTATGTATATAGTAGAATAATGGAAAATCTCATCTTTTTTATCTTAATAAATATCTTCGTTAATAACTAGGTAGTAGCTTTTAACTAGTAACTTGGTTATTTGAAGAATTGTAACTTCTTCATTTGAATTTTTTGTTTTTTTTTTCAATAGTTTGGAAAGAATCAGAATAATTAAGAATGAAAAATCATATTTGAGTTCTTTTATATCTTGTATATCTTGATTTTTTTTTTATTTATTTTATTATTGCTCCTTCCGGAAGAAATAAGGGCTGGTGAATGGGAAACAATTAATAAGAATAAAAAAAGAAAGTTTGATTTTCTTATGGAACATACATATCAATATGCATGGATCATACCTTTCGCTCTACTTCCAGTTACTATGTCAATAGGGTTGGGACTTCTGCTTGTTCCGACCGCAACAAAAAATCTGCGTCGTATGTGGACTTTTCCTAGTGTTTCATTGCTAAGTATAGTTATGGTTTTTTCGTCCGATCTGTCTATTCAACAGATAAATGGCAGTTCTATCTATCAACATCTATGGTCTTGGACCATCAATACTGATTTTTCCTTAGAGTTCGGCTACTTGATCGATCCACTTACTTCTATTATGTCAATACTAATCACTACGGTTGGAATCATGGTTCTTATTTATAGTGACAATTATATGTCTCATGATCAAGGATATTTGAGATTTTTTGCTTATATGAGTTTTTCCAATACTTCCATGTTGGGATTAGTTACTAGTTCCAATTTGATACAAATTCATCTTTTTTGGGAACTAGTGGGAATGTGTTCGTATTTATTAATAGGTTTTTGGTTCACACGACCGGCTGCCGCAAATGCTTGTCAAAAAGCGTTTGTAACTAATCGTGTAGGGGATTTTGGGTTATTATTAGGAATCTTAGGTTTTTATTGGATAACAGGGAGTTTCGAATTTCGAGATTTGTTCGAAATCTTCAATAACCTGATCCGTAATAATGGGGTCAACTCTTTATTTGCTACTCTGTGTGCCTCCCTATTATTCGTCGGTGCAGTTGCTAAATCCGCACAATTTCCCCTTCATGTATGGTTACCTGATGCCATGGAGGGGCCTACTCCTATTTCGGCTCTTATCCATGCTGCTACTATGGTAGCAGCAGGCATTTTTCTTGTCGCTCGATTTCTTCCGCTTTTCACAGTCATACCTTACATAATGAATCTCATTTCTTTGATAGGTGTAATAACGGTACTATTAGGAGCTACTTTAGCTCTTGCTCAAAGAGACATTAAGAGAAGTTTAGCCTATTCTACAATGTCTCAATTGGGTTATATTATGTTAGCCCCAGGGATAGGCTCTTATCGAGCTGCTTTATTCCATTTGATCACTCATGCCTATTCGAAAGCATTATTGTTTTTAGGATCCGGATCA